AAATCCGAGACCTAAATGCTTATTTAAAAGGTAGTATTTTGTGGTTCTTGTAAATTGAATTCTAATTCATTGAAATTCCGTCCAGTAAAACGGACGAATTATAAATCTCCAAAATAATAGACAGGAATATCGCAAATAGAGCCATTGCGATACCCATCAAAGGAGTAGTCCCCCATCCAGGAGCTACTTTACCATATTCCGAATTCAAAGGTTTCAATAACCCCCCTGCAGAAGTCATTTTTGGACGAGCTCTAGAACTACCCTCAACTGTTTGTGGAGCCATAAATCCTATTTTGTATTCATTGAGATCTGTTGACTTTGTATACCATTCTGTTGTAAATAAACGATCTTATCACGGATCCATTGCGGTCTTGAAATTCTATAATAATGGAAACAGCAACCCTAGTCGCCATCTCTATATCTGGGTTACTTGTAAGTTTTACTGGGTACGCCTTATATACTGCTTTTGGGCAACCCTCTCAACAACTAAGAGATCCATTCGAGGAACACGGAGACTAGTTTGAAGTTGAAGTAATGGGCCTACCAATATTGGTAGGCCCATTACTTCAACTGAGATAATAAAAAATCATTTTATTTTTTAGTTGGAACTTTAGGCGGTTCTCGAAAAAAGATAGCGAAAAAAATGATCCCTAGAGTCGAGACTAAGAGGAATGTATAAACCAATGCTTCCATAAATTTGATCGTGGTTTCCAATTATAGCTTCCATACCTGTTTATTTGGGATCATCTCCCGGATTAAAGAAAAAAAAGAATCAAAAAAGGCAGCGATTTAAATCCAGATTTCTCCAGTACCTTATACCTTATTTAAAAATCACAAATCGAAAATAGAAGCCGAAGCGATAAACACAAAATAGAAGAGCAGTGCTGCATCAGACTACTTGTCTTCTTGTAGTTGGATCTCCAAGTTTTTGGAATACTCCAAATTCCACTTGAGCATCCAAATCCGGGTCAATACCAGCAAAAACATCTCTGAACAAGGTTCTAGCACCATGCCAAATGTGTCCGAAAAAGAAAAGCAGAGCAAATGAAGCGTGTCCAAAAGTAAACCAGCCCCTTGGACTGCTACGAAAAACACCATCGGATTTCAAAGTAGCACGATCTAATTCAAAAATTTCACCCAATTGAGCACGTCTAGCATATTTTTTCACAGTAGCAGGATCACTATAACTCACTCCATTCAGTTCGCCACCATAGAACTCAACAGTTACACCTACTTGTTCGACACTATACTTCGATTCTGCCCTTCGAAAAGGCACGTCGGCTCTAACAATTCCATCTCCGTCTACCAAAACAACTGGAAATGTTTCAAAAAAAGTAGGCATACGACGTACAAAAAGTTCACGCCCTTCTTTATCTCTAAAGATAGGGTGTCCTAACCACCCGACAGCTATTCCATCCCCGTTATCCATTGAACCCGCTCTGAATAATCCCCCTTTCGCAGGATTATTTCCGATGTAATCATAAAAAGCTAATTTTTCAGGAATTTTAGACCAAGCTTCTGATAAACTTTGATTTTCGGCTAGTCCAGCACTGACTCTTCGATATATTTCTTGCTGAAAGTATCCCTGATCCCATTGATAACGGGTGGGACCAAATAATTCGATGGGGGTAGTTGCTGAACCATACCACATAGTTCCAGCAACAACAAACGCTGCAAAAAAGACAGCAGCGATGCTGCTGGAAAGAACGGTTTCAATATTGCCCATACGTAATCCTTTGTATAGGCGTTGAGGTGGGCGGACACTAAGATGGAATAAGCCCGCTAATATGCCCAATGTCCCTGCTGCAATATGATGAGAGGCTATTCCTCCTGGAACAAAAGGATCAAAACCTTCCACACCCCATGCTGGATTTACAGATTGTACCTTTCCAGTTAGTCCGTACGGGTCGGACACCCATATTCCAGGACCATACAATCCTGTTACATGAAATGTCCCAAAACCAAAGCAAGCCACTCCTGAGAGAAATAAATGAATTCCAAAGATTTTAGGCAAATCCAAAGAGCGTTTTCCCGTACGGTCATCGACAAATATTGCTAGATCCCAATACACCCAATGCCAGATAGCTGCCAAGAAGCACAAGCCCGAAAACACAATATGTGCCCCGGCTACACCTTCGTAACTCCAAATACCCGGATTCGTTACCGTACCCCCCGTAATACTCCAACCGCCCCATGAATCGGTTATTCCTAAACGAGTCATGAAGGGTATAACGAACATGCCTTGTCTCCACATTGGATCAAGAACTGGATCGGAGGGATCAAAAACAGCTAATTCATATAGAGCCATTGAACCGGCCCAACCCGCAACCAGGGCTGTATGCATTATATGGACAGCAATCAAACGACCGGGATCATTCAATACGACGGTATGAACACGATACCAAGGCAAACCCATGGGACTACCTCTTTATTAATAAAAAATAGACACTATGTAACTTTCTTGCATTGAAAAAAAAAAACTATGCTATGTACCCCCCTTCCTTTTTCAGGGGATTATCTCGAAAAAAGGATTAATATTTATTCTATCCTATTAGTAATAATGGAAGAGTTCGGTTCGTAGGAAAAAAGAGAAGCAGATCTATTCTATACTCGATAAGTACCAATACGCAATGGGGGCGTATTCCCTTTTCTATGAGCAAATCCATCCATATTTGGTCATCATTCAAAAGACCTATTCGTAATAATTTTCCTTTATTTTATGAACTTAGTCAATCGATGTAGAAACTAAGATAACGGCCAATATTATTAAGACAAGAAGCCCATTATTACGCTTCCACATCAAAGTGAACTAGAGTACTTAATTCTTTTCATTTTATGCCTATTGGTGTTCCAAAAGTACCTTATCGAAGTCCCGGGGACAAGCATCCATCTTGGGTTGACATATAGTGCGACTTGTCAGATCTATTGGGTCATATGGGATTTCCCCATTCTCTCCCCCGATCGAGATATCCTCTGTTTCGCCCAAAAAATTTGATTGAATGATCAAAAATTTGTAGCGTGAAATGCAATGAAGTGCAATTAGATCTATTTCGTGAGGAGGTATCCAGCTTAATATTAGCATAGCAATAAATCAATTTTATGGTCGTCTTGGCTGGACCAATAAAATGAGGTATCCAGGCTCCGTTTAGCAAAACCCAATTGGTAATATATCTATGATTATTACTTATACCATAAACGATTCCATTTAGAACTTTATTCGAAATAGGAGTGATCTCAAACTGTAAATATTGGGCGGAAGACATGAAAGAAATGAATTAAAGGGGGGAGTCGTAGCAAAAAAGAGACGTGGTATTGGGGTCATTTGTCCTATATGTGCAAATCAAAATCGGGCGGATCCTTACTCGGAGTAGAGCATCAACCTAAAAAAATTGAAGAAGCCCATTCAATTCAGGAACAAGAAAATGGCATCGTGATTTTTGGATTGGATCGCGATGAAAAAATACATCAATGAAAAGTTAGTTCGATAAGTCGATAAGTTTAGTGAATTGCTTTTTTATATTTTATAATAGATTATATTAGAATATTATAGGTATAGGAAAACCGGCTAAACTCATCGTTCTTGAAAAATGGAAGAAAGGACCCCTCGATAGAAGGAGCCCGCTAGGAAAAAAGAAAGGAAAAGGGCTGGGAGCTACACATTGATTTTTTGTTTCGCAAGTTTTGTTGAACCGTATGCATCAAAAGATGCCTGTACGGCTCCGAAGGGATACAGTTTTATCCTAATCAACCGACTTTATCGAGAAAGATTACTTTTTTTAGGTCAAATGGTTGAGAGTGATATCTCGAATCAACTTATTGGTATTATGGTATATCTCAGTATAGAGAACGAGACCAAGGATTTGTATTTATTTATCAACTCTCCTGGCGGATGGGTAATACCCGGAATAGCAATTTATGATACTATGCAATTTGTGCGACCGGATGTACAGACAATATGCATGGGATTGGCCGCCTCCATGGGGTCTTTCCTCCTGGCCGCAGGAGCAAGTACCAAACGTCTAGCATTCCCTCACGCTTGGCGCCAATGAGTTTTTTATTTGAGAGAAAAAAGAAGACTATGCCTTCGCCATATGAATTTTTAAGATTAAGTAATAATAGCATGGCACTTCGAATTCGATATGAAAATTGTTAGTGTTTTTTTTTTTTTCAAAATATTTGATTATGTATCGAAGCAGTAGTATGAGATAAAGGAGGGGTATTCCGAGTTTATCTTACCTATCGTAGGCCTATTGCGGCGTCACAAACTTTTTTCACGCCGGAAGGTTATTAACAATATTTATGGTATGAAAGAGTACGAAAATAAAAAAAAAAAAGAAGATTTTTTTTCTTTATTTTTTTTATTTGAAAAAAAAAATAAAGACACTTTGGGATTGCTGAATCACAAACGAAATAAATATATAAAGCAACGGAGCCATCATAGTATTTTTGAACTAAAAAAAAAGGGTGGTAATTGGATCATTTACCGATCTGGGTATAATAGAACCCCATATTTTCTCCTTGTTTGATGAAAGGTAAAAAGCAAATTCCATTAATTCCATTGGCGAGCCGTATGCAATGCGAAAAAAATGCCCGTACGGTTGTTCAATTCTATCTTTTTCTTTATCTCTTCCCCTCGCCTAATCGTGCGAGATAGAGGAACTTTTTTTTTAGGTTATAATATATCATCAGGGTCATGATCCATCAACCTATTGGTGCTTTTTATGGGGCACAAACGGGAGAATTTATCCTGGATACGGAAGAACTACTGAAACTGCGCGAAATCCTTACAATGGTTTATGTACAAAGATCGGGCAAGCCCTTATGGGTTGTATCCGAAGACATGGAAAGGGATACTTTTATGTCAGCAACAGAAGCCCAAGCTCATGGAATTGTTGATCTTGTAGCGGTTGGATAAAACATAGCAGTGCCTCCTTAAGGGTTTAATAGAATATTAAACAGAAGAAATTCATAATCATCCGGTTAGGATCGATCTAAACCAGCCCATAATGGATAATTCAGCATGCCAACTATTAAACAACTTATTAGAAACCCAAGACAGCCAATCAGAAACCTTACAAAATCCCCCGCTCTTGGGGGATGCCCTCAGCGCCGAGGAACATGTACAAGGGTGTATGTGCGACTCGTTTCAATCATGGGCTGAGACAAAACAAAAGAAAGAAAACAATTTTTTAAGTATCAATGATCAGTACCAGTGAATCGGATAGAATGGAAGAAGAAGAACTGCATTCACTAGCTAAAAAAAAGATATCTATCATATCTTTCTATTGTGTATGAAATTTATGGTTTCCACCGGCGCAAATTCAACCGCCTCAAATTGCAATTTAAGGTGAGAAAGAATTCCCCATTGGTAACAAATAGTTATCCATTAAGCGGGGGAAATACTATAAAAAAAGCGGAAAGATTATCTTTCTACTCTTGCAAGAACGGACTAACAGGGTCAGCTACCCCACCAATCTTCATAATTAAATACCGTTACTGTATAAGGTCTATCTCGTTATGAAAGACCTATTACTAGAAAATTCATGGGTAGAGCCGGAGAGTGGTAACTGTACAAGTTACCAATAGAATTGATTAAATGAAGGAAGTGGCTCCGGTGTATAGAGAGGGCCTCACCGTTTAAGAAGTAATCATAGAGACGACGGAACCCACAATTTCTTTATCTATTTACTACTTTATTTTTTTTTTACTATTTTATTTCCAATGCCTCGAAAAAAGGTAAAAGCGTGGTCGGGAAGGTTAGAGTAGCAAAAGCCATTGGAATTTTGATTTTATAAATTGGAAGAGTCCGTTTTGTTATTAATAGACTAGGAAAGGGGAAAAGAATAACTGAAAGAAAGGAAATCGATTAGTTATTCATCAAAGTTTCATTTATTCAATGACCAGAATTAGACGAGGATATATAGCTCGGAGACGTAGAACAAAAATGCGTTTATTTGCATCAAGCTTTCGCGGGGCTCATTCAAGACTTAGTCGAACAATTACTCAACAGAAAATAAGAGCTTTGGTTTCGGCTCATCGTGATAGAGATAGGAAAAAAAGGGATTTTCGTCGTTTGTGGATCACTCGAATAAATGCAGTAATTCGCGGAAACAGAGTATCCTATATTTATAGTAGATTCATAAGCAATCTGTATAAGGCGCAGTTGGTTCTTAATCGTAAGATACTTGCACAAATAGCTATATCAAATAGGAATTGTCTTTATATGATTTCCAATGAGATTATAAAATAAGGAAATTGGAAGGAATCCATTAGAATTTTTAAACGGAGTTCTCTGGAGAATGAACTCCGGGAAGGTAGAGTAGAAATAATATGATAAAGTCGTCAAAATGAGCGAACACGCTCAATAAAAAAAGATTGATTTTATTCTTCTTCCCCAATTCTTTTTTTTTCTTACGACACAACTGCTTCTCGGATTTTTTGAACAAAACGTCCATCTGGGTTTGAGTTCGGGTTGGGATTTTGATTTAATTGAAGAGTAAGCCTATTTTTTTCTGGTTCGAAGACCTGGAGTTCTAGTGGTCGACCCACTTCTTTCAAATTGTTTCTCATTATTAATAAAAGGTAACGAAGATAAAATACGAGCTTGTTTTATAGCAATAGTAATTAATCGTTGTTCTTTTAAGGTCAATCTATTCACCCGTCTAGATAATATTTTTCCTTGTTCACTAAGAAATCGACTAATTAAAGTCATGTTTCTATAATCAATCCGATCCCCCGATTGGATCGGGGGCAAACGCCTACGAAAAGATCGCTTGGATTTAAGAAAGAGTCGCTTGGTTTTATCCATAATTTGTTTATTCCTTATCCCTAAAATCCCATTTCGATGAAATAAAAAAATGATTTATAGAATCAATTAGAGGGTTTGGTTTGTCTATATTTATTTATTTGTTTCTATTTAAATATATGAAATAATTGTTTCTATTTAAATATATGAAATAATCTAGATATATATCTAGATTATTTTTTCATGTTCCTTGCAAGGGTGACACACAAGCACGCGGTTCGACTCTATCTATTTTTTTATCTCCCCATGAAGTGTATGTTTGTAACAATAGGGACAGAATTTTCTCAATTCCAATCGACTAGGTGTATTGTGTCGATTCTTTTGAGTAATATATCTGGAAATACCCCTTGATTCCTTATTAACACCGTTTCGAACACAACTAGTACATTCCAAAATAACCCTTACTCGGACATCTTTACCCTTGGCCATGAACCTCCTTGGGGTTTTTGATTCATCCAACTTTTCTATTTTCCGACCCGAAACGAATAAGAAACAAGGGACAAAAAAATAGAAGTTGTTAACCACTCAAAATCTAATTCTGAAATAAAGATTTTATTGCAATCAATATAGTAAATATATAGGAAATAATAAGTAATACAAAAATTTCTAACTATATTGCTAATCACAGTACAGTATTTCATTTAAGTATCGTGTAGTGTAGGCTACTCTTACCCTAGCCACATTTCCATTTCCGTTTTCCTTTCACTGTCTATTTTCTTTTAACTGGATAATTAATTTAATTGGAGCCTGAACCCGAGTTTCGCTGAAGTTGAAGCCACATTTTTATTTCGCTTTCATCCTTTATTCTATCTATCTAATTGTAAAAAAAAAATAAAAGAGGGGAAAGAGAGATTAGTCACAAATACACAAATATTGGATTCTAGCTCTAATCTTCTTTACCTCGTTCCCGTTCAATAACTAGAATGAAAAAAAAGGAAATGTCAATGCGTCCGGGAATAAACGGTTGATTTCTATCAATAACCCTGCTAAAGACCCGAACCAGAGAGTACTTAGTACCGGTGCCACGGAAAGATATGTTTTTAGATCTCGCATTGAAAATCCTCCTTCTTTTTTGTTTTTGTATTCCCTATTGGAATATATTATGGTAAGAGATGTATATGTAGTTAAAGGCCACTTGTATTTGTGCGCGGAATCCTTAATTCAAATTGAAATGCGAAATGATTCGGTAGATAAGATTTTATTTTCTTTTTTTTTTTCTTAAAGCAGAAAAATGGGCCGCTTTACGCCTGAGAATTCCCAAGAAAAATACTAATTTATTATTATTATATGTTATATGATATGAGCCCAAAAACAAGAAAAGGCAAGATCCATTTTGCATATCAATAGAGGGAATAAAAAAATAAGGATGTGGAAAACAAGACGGGGATTCTTTACAATGATACTGTAGACCCATTGAAAGGGATGTAGCGCAGCTTGGTAGCGCGTTTGTTTTGGGTACAAAATGTCACGGGTTCAAATCCTGTCATCCCTACCAATTACCGCTCCGAGCAGGAGTAAGACAAGATCCGTTTTTTTTTTAGATCGGTTTCTAATTTTGACATACAAAATCTTCCATTTTATTATATATGATAGTATACACATACAAGAATTGTTGGGGAAAAAAATCGACTTATTACTTATTTCCAGTCTTTTCCGTTGTGATAAGAAAGCGCTCTTAGTTCAGTTCGGTAGAACGTGGGTCTCCAAAACCCAATGTCGTAGGTTCAAATCCTACAGAGCGTGATTCCGCTCTTGTTGTCTTAGTCTTAGATCGAAAATCACACACGCTGAACTGAAATTATTGAACAGCAATCTGAATTTGACCCTGCCCTGACCTCCCCCTCGGATTAAATTAAAGAAAGGAGGGGGTCAGTTAAAAAAAGAGATGTTAATTAATCAAAGGTCCAACTGATCACCACGTCTGTATTGTAAATATGCGGTTACGAATAATCCAGCCAAAGTAATAGGAATTAGACCTAAGACGATTCCAAATAGAAAGACTTCAATCATTTGAATTTTAGTTTTTTTTTGAAAGGTTAAAAAGAGGGGTAATATCTATCCCTAAATATTAATCCGTCTTGCCTAGGAATCTCAATAACCAATAATTCGGAATTAACGTGGTACGGCAAGGAACTAGACAATATGTGGAATACCACAGAAAGATTTCTTTTTATGAATTATTCATTCAATTAATTTCAAATAAGTCCTATCTTACTCAGACCAAGAAAAAGAGCCGAGGTTATAGTTAAAGCCGCTAGTAGAAAACCAAAATAACTAGTTATAGTAGGCATGACGGAGCTAAAGGAAATATGTTCTTTTTATACATATGTTTATAAAGCACTTCCCTAAGTTTCAACTTTTGAACGATACGAGGATAAGCAAAAATACCCTACCAATTGAAAGAATACCTTCAATTGCAAGTTTTTGATTCTTCAAGTATTCTAGAAGGTACTAACAAAAATGAGTGACAGGGATAGAAAAAGAAATCAATTCATCGTCTTTTACACCAACCCATCCCACGATTCCGAATCAACGGATTGAGTGGGCAACTCTTGAGTCAACTAATATTAAAATAATAATAATAACTATGTCATCTAACTTCATTTCAAAGGGGAATCGCTTCGATTTTGTATTTTGATTTTTTATTGTATCAAATACATTTTCGACTAAAGAGTGCCCTTAGAATACTTTTTTCTTTACTTTTTAATACTTTAAATACCTTTTGCTTTACTTTATTTTTTTTTTTACTATTTTATTTCCAATGCCTCGAAAAAAGGTATCGCACAATCAGATCACTCAAAAAATCACATTTTTATTTCGGTTCAATTCGATTCTAAAACGAAAAATTCCTCTTCGCTTTTCCTTTATAGATTTTCCGTTTTGTCTTTCCATATTCTATATAAAGGATAAAGCCTGCACGTTGTAGTTAGGTCAAGAAAGAACCTTTGGATCTAATACAACAACGTGGGCATCACAAATCTAGATTATTAGAATTCTTTTAGGCAGTTTTCTCGTTCGTTTATTTTTATCGAATTCTATCTCCCACCGTTACTTGTTTCTGGACAACTAACCAAGTCCTTGAAAAAAAAAGAGGAGAATTACAACAAAAAATTCTACATCTACGAAAAGGGGATTTGTAGATTTCATATCTAATTGAAATCTAATTGAAATGGGGAAATATGATAATCTTCATCA